GCGTGCATTATTTAAATAATGTAAATAGATGCATTTTAGGCTTAAAAATATACTACTTGAGGTTTTCCTGTTTACGGGGGGTTTTCAGGATTATTAACGATCTCAGGAGTGTAGGGGGGTAGGGGGGTTTTACGCAAAAACTCCCAGGGGGTATCTTAGGTATCTTAGGAGTGATTAACACACCATTATGCTCTTGATATCCAAGTATGCAATTCTTGTTTTATGTCTTTTCATCATTCATAACATATACTTGTTGCAAGAGAAATGTTCAACCTTGTTGAACTGTTTCGTATGCACTGTGAAATGTCAAGTGAAAGGAAACCAAAAAAAGAGAACCAACCACACTCTGGAAAGAAGGCCCGGCATGGTGGGTAACGAGGAGTATGTATTACCACCATTAACTTATGCAAGCGTCGATGAAAGTGTGAGGAGTAATATCAATTCATGGCCCTGAAGTAGGAACCAAATGCCAGGAATAGTTCACTAAGTGAAACCCCCACGATCATTGTCCCTCACCTTCAATAACCGTATGCAATCAGTAATCACAGGTTGGTCGGTTCTTACTACATTAAGATACTGAGATTTGACGAGATGTTGGGGACTTGGTATATCTTTGGGGGCTGGATTTAACGTTTAAGTCATGCAATTTCGTTCCGTCCTAGAGTTCAAGTCTTTTACAAAAAACTGATTTATGGTTTTAGTAAAATAAATCATTGTAATGGTGGTATATGAATGCTTTTAAGGGCTAGATTAGTGTAATAAACCATAATTATGTTCTCTGGACATCATTGTAATTAATGGTTAATATAAATATATGGGGTAAATACATATATGTATATGCAAAGAGTAGTTTAGTTTAGAATACTAGCTTTGGGAGTTAGTGGTGAGGGTTAAAATCCCTTCTCTTTGAGCAGAAGAGGGGATTTTAACCCCTGGCATCCGGTTTACAAGACCGGCGCTCTGAAACTGAGCTACTAGTGCATAGTCATCCTAGGGCTTTGTTCTCTAGTCACCCCGCTAGTGGGGCGAAAATTAGGAACAGCGAGAAATATAGGACGGAGGCGATTTGTCCGATGATAATGAATGGATGTTCGACAGGCATCCCCCCGATTCAGGTAAGGATAGCGACGTTTGCGATTAGGGTCCAGAATAGGAATTGGGTTACAGGTCGGAATGTCAGGCCTCGTTGTTTAGAGGTGTGGAGAATAGGGACAACCATAAGAACAAGGATTGAGGCGAGGAGGGCTAGGACGCCTCCTAGTTTATTGGGAATTGAGCGCAGAATAGCGTATGCAAATAGGAAGTATCATTCTGGTTTAATATGTGGGGGTGTCACTAGGGGGTTGGCAGGGGTGAAATTATCTGGGTCGCCGAGGAGGTTTGGTGAGAATAGCGCTAGTGAGGTTAGTGCAATAAGCACGACTACGAAGCCTAATAGGTCTTTGTATGAGAAGTAGGGGTGGAAGGAGATTTTATCTACGTCTGAGTTTAGGCCGAGGGGATTATTTGATCCAGTTTCGTGTAGGAAGAGTAGGTGGAGTATAGTAACGGCTGCGATAATGAATGGTAGGAGGAAGTGGAATGCGAAGAAGCGGGTGAGGGTAGCATTGTCTACTGAGAAACCGCCTCAGATTCATTGGACGAGGGTATTGCCAACATAGGGAATGGCGGAAAGCAGGTTGGTAATGACGGTGGCACCTCAGAAAGACATTTGGCCTCATGGGAGGACGTAGCCTACGAAGGCAGTTGCTATTACTAGGAGGAGGAGTACAACTCCAATGTTTCATGTCTCTTTATAAAGGTATGAGCCGTAATAAAGGCCTCGGCCGATGTGAAGATAAATGCAGATGAAGAAGAAGGAAGCACCGTTAGCGTGGAGATTACGAATTAGTCACCCGTAGTTTACATCTCGGCAAATGTGTGCGACAGAAGAGAAGGCCATTGTAATGTCGGAGGTGTAGTGTATAGCAAGGAATAGTCCTGTTAGGATTTGGGCAATTAAGCAAAGGCCAAGTAGAGAGCCAAAGTTTCATCATACTGAAATATTGGAGGGTGCGGGAAGGTCAACTAGTGCGTCGTTAGCAATTTTTAGTAGTGGGTGGGTTTTACGTAGGCTTGCCATTAGGGGGTTCTTGTAGTTGAATAACAACGGTGGTTTTTCAAGCCATTAGTCCTGGTTAGAGTCCTGGCAGGAATTATGACTTATATTATGTCTTTATTTTTATTTGGTTTAGTATTAGGTTTAGTGGCGGTTGCTTCTAATCCTTCCCCTTACTTTGCTGCTTTAGGGTTGGTAGTGGTAGCAGGGCTAGGATGTGGTGTTTTGGTCGGGCATGGAGGTTCTTTTTTATCTTTAGTCCTGTTTTTAATTTATTTGGGAGGGATGTTGGTTGTGTTTGCTTATTCGGCGGCACTTGCTGCTGAGCCTTATCCTGAGAGTTGAGGTAGTCGGCCTGTTGCAGCTTACATGGTGATGTATGTAGTGGGAGTAGCTTTAATCTCTGGGTTGTTTTGAGGGGGGTGGTATGAGTCTTCGTGGGTTTCGGTTGATGAGTTAGGGGATTTTTCTACGCTTCGTGGGGATATTGGGGGTGTTGCGTTGATGTATTCGTTAGGGGGAGGGATGCTGGTGATTAGTGCATGAGTTCTCTTACTCACTTTGTTTGTTGTGTTGGAGTTAACTCGAGGGCTAAGTCGGGGCACACTTCGGGCAGTTTAAAGGATGAAGACTAGGGTTGCGAGGGCGAAGGTTAAGAGGAACAAGGTTAGGTAGGTTTTAATCATTCCTTGCTGGGCGTTGCTTGTGGTTGTGATAAGGGGGGTGTTGAGGGTGGTTACTGCTTTGGGGCCTGATTTTTCTAATCAGGTTTGGTCAACCATTTGGCTTGCGATTGCTTGGCCTAGGGTTAGGTTGAGTTTTGGGGTGAGACGATGGATGACTGCTGGGAAGAAGCCGAGCATGTTGGAGAAATGGTGAGGGGCAAGTAGGGGTGAAGGTTTGAATTGTTTGCTTGTAAGAGATGCTAATTCTAGTGCAAGAAGTAGGCCAAGGATGGTAACTGTTAGGGCAGCTAGTTTTAACAGGGGAGGTATAGATATAACGGGCGTTTTTAGGGGGAGGATGTTTGAGGTAATGAGTAGTCCGGCAACAATACTTCCTCAGGCTAGTCGTTTGATTGGGTTGATTACTGCGGGGTTGTTTTCGTTGATTGGGGAAAGGGAGTTGAATCGGGGATGGCCCATAGCGACGAAAAAGACTACGCGTAGGCTGTAGATAGCTGTGAAGGAGGTGGCTAGGAGTGTGAGGGCGAGGGCTCAGGCGTTAAGGTAGGATGTGTTTAGAGCTTCGATGATGGCGTCTTTAGAGAAGAAGCCTGCTAGGAAGGGGGTGCCTGTTAAGGCGAGGCTGCCGAGGGTTAGGCAGGAGGATGTGAAGGGGGTGAGGTGGTGTATTCCTCCTATTTTTCGGATGTCTTGCTCGTCGTTAAGGCTGTGGATAATTGAGCCGGAGCAGAGGAAGAGTATTGCTTTAAAGAAGGCGTGGGTACAGATGTGTAGGAATGCAAGTTGAGGCTGGTTAAGTCCAATTGTAACTATCATCAGGCCTAGTTGACTGGATGTGGAGAAGGCAACGATTTTTTTGATGTCGTTTTGTGTAAGGGCGCAGGTGGCAGTAAATAGGGTTGTTAGGGCCCCTAAGCATAAGCAAGTTGTAAGTGCGATTTGGTTGTTCTCTATAAGGGGGCTTATACGGACTAGGAGAAAGATCCCAGCAACGACCATTGTGCTTGAATGTAGTAGGGCAGAGACCGGTGTTGGGCCTTCCATGGCAGAGGGAAGTCATGGATGAAGGCCAAATTGAGCTGATTTTCCAGTGGCTGCAAGGATGAGACCTAAAAGGGGGAAGGTAAGGTCTATGTCTTTGGCGGCTGCAAATATTTGCTGTATTTCTCAGGAGTTAAGGTTAGTTGCTATTCATGCTATGGCAAAGATTAGGCCAATGTCTCCTACCCGATTGTAGAGGACTGCTTGGAGGGCAGCTGTGTTGGCATCAGCTCGGCCGTATCATCAGCCGATTAGGAGGAAGGATATGATACCTACTCCTTCCCAGCCAATGAAAATTTGGAATATATTGTTGGCTGTAACTAGGATAATCATGGCAATAAGGAAAACAAGGAGGTATTTGAAGAAACGGTTTATGAATGGGTCTGCATGCATATATCAGGATGCGAATTCTAAGATTGATCAGGTAACGTATAGGGCAATTGGAGTGAAAATAATTGAGTAGTGGTCGAATTTAAAGCTGATGTTTACGTCAAAGGTTAGGGTATTCATTCAGTTTCAATTGGTGATGATTGTCTCTGCGCCTTCGTTGAGGAATAAAAACAGGGGGAGGAGGCTGACAAAGAAGGCTAGTTTTACCGCTGTTTTGACTTGGGTGAGGGCTCAGTTAGTTTCTCGGGGGTTGGGGTTTAGGGTGGTGAGTACGGGGTAGATTAATAATGCAAAAATAATGATTAAGCTGGAGGTTATTATTAGGGAGGTGGGATGCATAGCTGCTACTTGGATTTGCACCAAGAGTTTTTGGTTCCTAAGACCAACGGATGAGCTGTTATCCTTTAGAAGCATTGCGAGTGAGCCCAGGGGTTCAACCAAGGTGGCGAAGATTAGCAGTCTTCGTTGCTAGCGAGCCTCTCTCGGTGGATAAGAGGGTTTTAACCTCTGTCTTTAGAATCACAATCTAATATTTTGGTTAAACTATATCTACAAGCGGCCCAACCTCAAATTAGTTCTGGTTTGAGGATCAGGAGGATTAGTGGAAGTAGGTGGAGGGCCATTAGGAGATGTTCTCGAGAGTGGGAGGGGTCAAGGGCGATGATGTGGGCTGGTAGTGGTCCTCGTTGGGTCATAAGGAATATGTAGAGGGAATAGCCTGCGGTGATTAGAGTGCCTGCTCCTGTTAAGATTAGGGTTCATCAAGATCAGTTAAACAGGGATGTGATAATTATTAGTTCTCCCATAAGATTAGGCAGGGGAGGGAGGGCAAGGTTGGCCAAGCTAGCAATGAATCATCAGGTTGTTATAAGGGGGAGGGCTATTTGAAGCCCTCGTGCAAGAACCATGGTTCGGCTGTGTGTGCGTTCGTAGTTGGTGTTTGCCAAGCAGAAGAGCGCGGAGGATGTCAGGCCGTGGGCAATTATCAAGATGAGGGCTCCGGTGAAGCCTCAGGGCGTTTGGATAAGGATGCCGCCTACTACAAGGCCCATGTGGCTGACAGAAGAGTAAGCGATTAGGGATTTTAGGTCAGTTTGGCGTAAGCAAATTGAGCCGGTTATGATTACGCCTCAGAGTGCGAGGATAATAAAGGGGTAACTTAGTTCTTTGGTCAGTGGCTCTAGGACTACCAGTATTCGCATTATTCCGTAGCCTCCTAGTTTCAGGAGCACGGCAGCAAGGACTATTGATCCTGCGACAGGGGCTTCTACGTGGGCTTTAGGAAGTCATAGGTGGACACCGTAGAGTGGTATTTTTACTAGGAAAGCTACGAGGCAGCCCGCCCATCATAGTTTGTCTGCGTAGGTTGTGAGTTGAACGGGGTTGGAGAATTGTAGTGTGAGGAGGGAGAGGGTTCCGGTGCTGTTTTGGAGAAGGAGGAGGGCAACAAGGAGGGGAAGAGATCCTGCTAGAGTATAAAATAGGAAGTAGGTGCCGGCGTTAAGTCGTTCTGTTTGGTTCCCTCAGCGAGTGATTAGGAAGAGTGTAGGAATAAGCGTAGCCTCAAATATGACATAGAATATGATGATTTCAGTAGCGCCGAAGGCCATAATTAAGAAGATTTGTAGGGAAGTCAGGAGGGTAATGTATATACGTTGGCGGTTGATAGGTTCCAGGGCTGTGTGGTTTTGACTGGCGAGGATTATAAGGGGGAGAAGCCAGCAGGTAAGAACCAGAAGGGGGGTGGAAAGAGGGTCTGTTGCTATGTATGGACTGAGGCAAGATCAGCCTGTTTCTGAAAGATTTTTTAGTCAGGTGAGGCTGGCCAGTGCGATGACCAGGCTATGTAGGAGAGTTGTAGGTCAGAGTCATTTGGCGGGGGCTAGCCAAGCTGTTGGGACGAGCATTAAGGTTGGGATTAGGATTTTTAACATTGTAGGAGATTTAGGCTTTGAAGGCGATCGGTTCCGTGGGTACGGGCGGTGGCTACTAGGAGGGCAAGTCCTGCACTTGCTTCGCAGGCAGAGAATGCCAGGAGAAGTATTGGGGAAGCTGAAAAGTGGGTGGTGTTTAATTGTAGGGCCCACAGGGATAGAGCAATAAATAAAGAAAGCATTATTCCTTCTAAGCAGAGGAGGGCGGAGAGGAGGTGGGTTCGATGGAATGCTAGTCCTGTTAACCCTAGTATGAAGGCTGAGGAGAAGGTGAAGTGGACGGGGGTCATTAGGTAATTATGGACTTTAACCACAATTTTTTGAGCCGAAATCAAATGTTTTTCTTAAACTAATAACCTATTCAGCTCATTCGAGGCCTCCTTGAAGTCATTCGTAGATGAGGCCTAGGGTGAGGAGAATTAATACAGCTGAGGCTCAGAAGAAGGTTAGCAGGGGAGAAGAAAGTTGATCCCCTCATGGGAGGGGAAGGAGAAGAGCAATTTCTAGGTCGAAAAGAAGGAAAAGAATTGCAACAAGGAAGAATCGGAGAGAAAAGGGAAGGCGGGCGGAGCCGAGTGGGTCAAAGCCACATTCATATGGGGAGAGTTTTTCGTGGTCGGGGGTTATTTGTGGAAGTCAGAAGGAGACGATGGCCAGGATTGTTGAGAGTGCAATGGCAATAACAATAATTGTTGTGACTAAGTTCATTATCTTTCCTTGGATTTTAACCAAGACCTGGTGATTGGAAGTCACTAATACTAACTTTAGTACTAGAAAGATTATGAGCCTCATCAGTAGATGGAGATGTATAGGAATAGTCAAACGACGTCTACGAAGTGTCAGTATCAGGCAGCTGCTTCAAATCCAAAGTGGTGCTCAGATGTGAAGTGGTATTGGACTTGACGGAGTAGGCAGACGGCCAGGAAGGTAGAGCCAATGATAACATGGAGGCCGTGGAAGCCTGTTGCCACGAAGAAGGTGGAGCCGTAGACTCCATCCGCGAGTGTGAAGGGGGCTTCATAGTACTCTATTCCTTGAAGGAAGGTAAAGTAGAAGCCAAGTAGGATTGTGAGTAGGAGGGATTGGATCGCCTGTTTTCGTTCGCCTTCTATGATGCTGTGATGGGCTCAGGTGACTGTTACTCCTGAGGCAAGAAGAACGGCTGTGTTCAGAAGAGGCACTTCGAATGGGTCTAAGGGGGTGATGCCTGTAGGTGGTCAGCAGCCTCCTAGTTCTGGTGTAGGTGCGAGGCTTGCGTGATAAAAGGCTCAGAAAAATCCTACGAAGAAGAAGACTTCGGAAGTAATGAAAAGGATTATTCCGTATCGAAGACCTTTTTGTACGGGAGGTGTGTGGTGCCCTTGGAATGTGCCTTCTCGCACGATGTCTCGCCATCATTGGTACATTGTTAAGAGAAGAAGGGCTAGTCCTAGGGACATTAGTGTCGTGGAGTGGAAGTGGAATCAAATTGCGAGACCTGATGTTATTAGTAGGGCGGCAACTGCGCCTGTTAGGGGTCAAGGGCTGGGGTCGACTATGTGGTATGCGTGTGCTTGGTGGGCCATTAGACGTTTTCTTGTAGATAAAGGCTTAGAAGAAGGACAAAGACGTAGGCTTGAATCATTGCGACAGCTACTTCTAGTAGTGTGAGGAGGAATAAGAGTGTTGCTGTGAGAATTGCAACAGTTGGCATAAGGGGGAGGAGGACGAAAGCGGCCGTGGCGATTAGTTGAATTAGGAGGTGGCCAGCTGTGAGGTTGGCTGTTAGTCGGACTCCTAGGGCTAAAGGGCGAATAAATAAGCTAATTGTCTCGATGATAATGAGGACGGGGATTAGGGGGGTAGGAGTTCCTTCTGGTAGAAGGTGGCCTAGTGCAATAGTTGGTTGGTTACGCATTCCAATAATGACTGTGGCCAGTCAAAGGGGAACAGCAAGTCCTATGTTGAGGGATAGTTGAGTGGTTGGGGTAAATGTATATGGCAGCAGTCCGAGCATGTTGAGAGTAATAAGGAATAGTATGAGGGATGTCAGAAGCAGTGCTCATTTGTGTCCCCCAGGGTTTAGGGGAAGGAGGAGCTGCTGAGTAAACCGATTAATAAATCAGCTTTGGAGGGTTAGTAGGCGGTTGTTTAGTCACCGTGTGGAGGGGGTGGGATAGAGGGTTCAAGGAAGACTGAGGGCAAGGGCTATAAGGGGAATGCCTAGGTAGGAGGGGCTCATAAATTGATCGAAGAAGCTTAGTGTCATGGTCAGGATCAGGGCTCAGTTTTAGGTTTTTCAGTGCTTTGAGGGGTTGGCTCATTTGGGAAAGTGTGGGCTATAACTTTAGGGGGAAGAATGGTTAAGAAGACTAGTCAAGAGAAGACTAGAATGGCAAATCATGGGGCGGGGTTGAGTTGAGGCATGCAGCTAAGGGTGGTTGGGAGTCACCAGTCTTTAGCTTAAAAGGCTAACGCTATGGCCCTATTTAGCTTCTTAGCTAAGCGTCTTCAAGTATTAAGGATGATCAGTTTTCAAAGTGCTCTAGTGGAACTGCTTCAACTACAATAGGCATAAAGCTGTGGTTTGCTCCACAGATTTCGGAGCATTGTCCATAGAAGACACCTGGTCGGGATGCGATAAAGGCTGTCTGGTTTAGACGGCCAGGGACTGCGTCTATTTTTACACCTAGGGCAGGGACAGCTCAAGAGTGAAGGACGTCTTCAGCAGAGACTAAAACTCGGATGGGGGATTCAACAGGGATTACTATTCGGTGGTCAGCTTCTAGAAGGCGGAATTGGCCGGGGGTTAAGTCCTGTGTGGGAATTATGTAGGAGTCAAATCCTAGGTCTTCGTAGTCGGTGTACTCATAGCTTCAGTATCATTGGTGGCCCATGGCTTTAATTGTAAGATGGGGGTCGTTAATTTCGTCCATTAGGTAAAGGATGCGAAGTGAGGGAAGGGCGATGAGGATGAGGATAATTGCTGGGAGAATTGTTCAGATGATTTCAATCTCTTGGGAGTCTAGAATATATTTGTTAGTTAGTTTGGTGGAAACCATAGCCACAATAATGTAAAGTACTAGTGTACTGATTAGAAAAACGATTATTAAGGCATGGTCATGGAAGTGAAGAAGTTCTTCTATAACAGGTGAAGCTGCATCTTGAAATCCTAGTTGTGAGGGATGTGCCATTAATTCTCAAGACACGCGGGGTTTTAACCCACAATTCTGCCTTGACAAGGCAGGGTAATGGCTGTTTTACTAGTGTCTTATAAAGAAAGTGACAGAGTGGTTATGTGGTTGGCTTGAAACCAGCCTACGGGGGTTCAATTCCTCCCTTTCTCGGCTAGTTTGACTGAACTTGGACGAATGCAGGTTCCTCAAATGTGTGATAAGGGGGAGGGCAGCCGTGCAGTCATTCTACGTTAGTCATTGTTAGTTCGACTGATAGAACTTCACGTTTAGCAGCAAATGCTTCTCAAATAATAAACAGGAACATAATTACGGCAACAAGGGAAATCAGCGAGCCGATGGAAGAAATTGTGTTTCAAAGAGTGTAGGCATCTGGGTAGTCTGAGTATCGTCGAGGCATTCCGGCTAAGCCAAGGAAGTGTTGGGGGAAGAATGTTAAGTTAACTCCTACAAACATAACCCCGAAGTGGATTTTTGTTCAAGTGCTGTGGAGGGTGTAGCCTGAGAATAGGGGGAATCAGTGTACGAAGGCGGCAACGATAGCGAATACTGCTCCTATTGACAGGACGTAGTGGAAGTGGGCTACTACGTAGTACGTATCATGAAGCACGATGTCTAGTGAGGAATTGGCTAGGACAATCCCTGTTAGACCTCCTACTGTAAATAGGAAAATGAAGCCAAGGGCTCATAGCAGGGGAGTTTCTCATTTAATTGAGCCTCCATGGAGGGTTGCCAATCAGCTAAAGACTTTTACCCCTGTAGGAATGGCAATGATTATTGTTGCGGATGTGAAGTAGGCACGTGTGTCTACGTCCATTCCTACTGTAAACATGTGATGGGCTCAGACGATGAATCCTAGAAGACCGATTGCTATCATGGCCCACACCATTCCCATGTAGCCGAAAGGTTCTTTTTTACCTGAGTAGTAGGCAACAATGTGTGAAATCATTCCGAATCCAGGAAGAATTAAAATATAGACTTCGGGGTGACCAAAGAATCAGAACAGGTGTTGGTAGAGAATGGGATCTCCTCCTCCTGCTGGGTCAAAGAAAGTAGTATTTAGGTTTCGATCTGTAAGAAGCATTGTAATTCCGGCAGCTAGGACTGGAAGGGAAAGAAGGAGCAGAACAGCGGTAATTAGGACAGCTCAAACAAACAGAGGTGTTTGGTACTGAGAGATAGCGGGGGGTTTCATGTTAATAATTGTTGTAATAAAGTTGATGGCCCCTAGAATTGAAGAAACACCTGCCAGGTGAAGGGAGAAAATAGTCAGGTCAACAGATGCCCCTGCGTGTGCAAGGTTTCCTGCTAGAGGAGGGTAGACTGTTCACCCAGTTCCAGCTCCGGCTTCTACTCCTGAAGAAGCTAGTAGGAGTAGGAACGATGGTGGAAGGAGTCAAAAACTCATGTTGTTCATTCGGGGAAATGCCATGTCAGGGGCTCCGATCATTAGTGGGATCAGTCAGTTCCCAAATCCTCCGATCATGATTGGTATTACTATAAAGAAAATTATTACAAAGGCATGCGCTGTAACAATTACATTATAAATCTGGTCGTCTCCAAGAAGAGCTCCTGGTTGGCTAAGCTCTGCTCGAATGAGCAGGCTTAGGGCCGTGCCTACTATACCGGCTCAAGCACCAAATACTAGATAAAGGGTGCCGATGTCTTTGTGATTGGTCGAGAAAAATCAACGTGTGATTGCCACAGGTAAGATGGCTGAGGTTTTAAGCGGTGGATTGTAGCCCCATAAACAGAGGTTTGAGTCCTCTTCTTACCAAGCTCTGAGGTGTATTTACATATTAGATTGCAAATCTAAAGAAGTAGATTAGTCGTCTACCGGGGCTTTCCCCGCCTATTAGCTTTATACTAGGCGGGGAAAGTAGATGGATGCTCGCTGGTTTGAGCGCTTAGCTGTTAACTAAGAGTTTGTAGGATCGAGGCCTACCTATCTAGTAAGGCTTTAGCTTAATTAAAGTGTCTGTTTTGCATGCAGGAGATGTGGGGTAATGTCCCGCAAGTCTTACAGGGACTGGGAGATTCTCACTCCCACTGAGGGCTTTGAAGGCCCTTGGTCTAGATGTTAGCCTAAGTCTCTTAAAGGGTTAGTAGGGCTATTATGGCTGGGGTGAGAGGGAGGAGTGATACGGTGGCCATAGTAGAAATGGCGAGAGGGAGTGTTAGTTGTGTTGTTGGTAGGCGTCAGGGGGTTGTTCCAGAGAGGCTGTTGGGGGAGATGGTGAGGGTTATTGCGTATGTGAGGCGGAGGTAAAAATATAGGCTTAGGAGGGCTGTTAGTGCAGCTAGTGTGGCTGTAGGGGCTAGGTCTTGTTTGGTGAGTTCTTGAAGGATAAGTCACTTTGGTATAAATCCAGTTAGTGGGGGGAGGCCTCCCAGAGAGAGTAAAACAAGGGGGGTTAGGGAGGTTAGCGCTGGGGCTTTAGCTCATGAGATGGCGAGGGTATTAATGTTGGTTGCTTTGTTTAGTTTGAATACGAGAAATGTTGAAAATGTTATGATGAAGTATGTAATGAGGGTAAGTAGTGTAAGGGAAGGGGAAAATTGTAGTACAAGGATTATTCAGCCTAGGTGGGCGATTGAGGAGTAGGCGAGGATTTTCCGTAATTGTGTTTGGTTTAGCCCTCCTCATCCTCCGACTAGGGTGGATATAAGGCCTAAGATGATTAGGAGGGATGAGTTGGTGGGTTGAATTTGCAGGAGAAGGGCAAAGGGGGCTAGTTTTTGTCAGGTTGAGAGGATAAGTCCGGTAGTGAGGTCTAGTCCTTGGAGGACTTCTGGTAGTCACGAGTGGGTGGGGGCGAGCCCAATTTTGAGGGCAAGAGCAATGGTAATCATCGTGATAGGAAGGGGATGTGACATTTGTTGGATGTCTCACTGTCCGGTGAGTCATGCGTTGGTAGTGCTTGCAAAGAGTAGTATGGCGGCGGCGGTGGCTTGGGTAAGGAAATATTTGGTGGTGGCTTCGACTGCTCGTGGGTGGTGATGTTGGGCTATAAGTGGAATAATGGCGAGAGTATTTATTTCAAGTCCTATTCATGCGAGGAGTCAGTGTGAGCTTGCGAATGTAATTGTAGTTCCTAGGCCTAGACCGAATAGAAGGGTGGCTAAGATGTACGGGTTCATTAGTAAAGGAAGGAGTTTAACCAACATGTTTGGGGTATGGGCCCAAAAGCTTAATTAGCTGACTTTACTAGGAAGTGGTGTAGTGGAAGCACTGAGAGTTTTGATCTCTCCAGGTAGGGTTCGAGTCCCTTCTTTCTAAGGAGTTGGAGGGACTTTAACCCTCATGGTTCACTCTATCAAAGTGGCCCTTTACTTCAGGCACAGCTCCGGGTTATAGTTGGGGTGGTAGGCCTGCAAATGCAATGGGGAGTGCAAGATGTCAGATTACGAGAGCTAGGGTAAGTGGGAGGAAGTTTTTTCAAATGAGGTGCATAAGTTGGTCGTATCGGAATCGGGGGTAGGAGGCTCGGACTCAAAGGAAGACAATTGAGAGGAGGGCTGCTTTAGTTATTAGGTTAATTGCAGTGAGTTCTGGGAGGGAAGGAATGTGTGAGGCTCCTAGGAAAAGAGTGGCGGAAAGTGTGTTCATAAGAAGGATGTTGGCGTATTCTGCTAGGAAAAATAGAGCGAAAGGCCCTCCTGCGTATTCTACGTTAAAGCCAGAGACTAGTTCAGATTCTCCTTCTGTTAGATCGAAGGGGGCCCGGTTGGTCTCTGCTAGTGTGGAGATGTACCATATTGCGGCGAGAGGTCAGGCTGGCAGAATTAGCCAGATGCTTTCTTGGGCGACATTAAAGGTTTGGAGTGTGAAGCCGCCAGTGAAGATAATGGCATTGAGGAGAATTAGGCCAAGGCTGACTTCGTAGGAAATGGTTTGGGCGACGGCTCGGAGAGCCCCGATGAGCGCGTATTTTGAATTGGATGCTCACCCTGACCCCAGGATGGAGTAGACTGCGAGGCTAGATAGGGCCAAAATGAATAGAATACCCAGGTTTAGGTCGACTACGGGGTAGGGGAGGGGCATAGGGGCCCAAAGGGTGAGGGCGAGTGTTAAGGCTAGTATAGGGGTTAAAAGGAATAAGAGGGGTGAGGAGGTTGAGGGTCGTACAGGCTCTTTAATGAATAGTTTTACTCCGTCGGCAATGGGCTGAAGGAGTCCGTAGGGGCCTACAATGTTTGGTCCTTTTCGCAGTTGTATATAGCCAAGGACTTTCCGTTCAAGGAGGGTTAGGAAGGCGACGGCTAGAAGAACTGGTACGATAAAGGCTAGGGGGTTAATGATGTGTGTAATGAGTGTTGAAATCATAGTTAAGGAGAGGACTTGAACCTCTGTGGAAAGGGCTTAGGTCTTTTGCAGTAACCGGGCTCTGCCACCTTAACATGCCGTTCTCTAAGGCATGGGGGTTACGCCCTTTTGCCTATTTTATTTGTTTTCATTAGGTGGGGGTGAGGCGTGCTTGTGGTAGAGGCCTCTTCTTTTCGGTCCTTTCGTACTAGAAAAGATCATTTCATAGATAGAAACTGACCTGGATTGCTCCGGTCTGAACTCAGATCACGTAGGACTTTAATCGTTGAACAAACGAACCCTTAATAGCGGCTGCACCATTAGGATGTCCTGATCCAACATCGAGGTCGTAAACCCCCTTGTCGATATGGCCTCTAAAAGGGGATTGCGCTGTTATCCCTAGGGTAACTCGGTCCGTTGATCGGCTTGTGCCGGATCTGATTGGTCAGAATTTCTGTTTACTAGAGCGGGAGCTCTTGGTTGTGAGAGGATGTGTTCTCGTTCCACGTGGGGGTTTTGTGTTTCCCCGCGGTCGCCCCAACCAAAGACATTAGGGCAGGGATCATTTGGTTTGGTTCTTTGTTTTGGGATGCTTAACATGGTCTGCCTTGGTGTCTAAAGCTCCATAGGGTCTTCTCGTCTTATGTGTGTATCCCCGCTTCTGCACGGGGAGATCAATTTCATTGACTGGAAATAGGAGACAGCTAAGCCCTCGTTATGCCATTCATACAGGTCTCCATTTAAAAGACAAGTGATTGCGCTACCTTCGCACGGTCAAAATACCGCGGCCGTTAAACTTATAGTCACAGGGCAGGCGGGACCTCTTATTCATTGATTTTGCAAGAGGCGATGTTTTTGGTAAACAGGCGAGGCTTCATGTGTTTGCCGAGTTCCTTCTTTTTCTTTTAGTCTTTCCTTGGGTGCACACCAGTGTGGGGTTAACGGTTATATAATTGGGGGATTTTCTGGTTGTTTGATTTGTTATTCAGTGCCCTCTTCGTTTGGGGCCGGTTAAGGTTCGGCGGGGGGTCCGTTCCGATATACACGTGTGCGGGGAGAGAAGTTGTGTTCTCTTATTACTCATGTTAGCATGGTCACTTCCATGTTTGCATGGAATGGCCTGGTAAGTTAAGGGGGATAAGATTGGGTTATCAGAATGGGGAGGAGTCGGGCTATGTTTGAGCTTTAACGCTTTCTATTCGGGTGGCTGCTTTTAGGCCCACTAAAACATACTGCCTTTGGGTTAATTATGATCTATACCCTCCTAAAAAAGTTGTATCTTGTGTCAAAGGGGCTGTACCCCCTTTGACTAACTCTCTCGGTTTCTTTGTGTCAAAAGGGGGTGAAGACTGGGAGTGAAAAAAGAAGCCGGGAGGCTGAACTTCTATCCAATTCCCAGGCAACCAGCTATAACTAGGCTCGGTAGGTCTGTCACCTCTACTCAAAGTTCTTCCCACTCTTTTGCCACAGAGACGGGTTTGCCCTATTAATAGGCTGACTTGGAGTAGCTCGCTTAGTTTCGGGGTGCCAAACTAAAGTTCTCTTTGCTTGGGGGTTACTGGCTAAGTCATGATGCAAAAGGTACGAGGGTAAGTCTCTGCTTTTATATGCTTTACTGGGTTGTTTCATTTCTCTTTCAGCTTTCCCTTACGGTACTTTTTCTGTTGCTCCGCGGTTCCTTTTCGATCACCTGTACTAGGGGGGAAAAATGATTTGTTTGGGAGTGGTCTGGGGTATTAGGGGTTATTGATGAGGGTTTGTTGGTTTTGGTCAGAGGGGCTAGCTATTGGGCGTCAGGGTAACCCGATTTGCACGGATGACTTCTCGGTGTAAGGGAGATGCTTTTCTGTCTTAGCTATACTCTGATTTTTCCAAGTGCACCTTCCGGTACACTTACCATGTTACGACTTGCCTCCCCTTTGCAGTTTTAAGGCTTTAGGTATTTAAGGCTAGTAAGCTTGGGGAGAGTGACGGGCGGTGTGTGCGCGCTTCAGGGCCAGTTTCAGCGGAACGCTCTATTTTCTGCTTACTGCTAAATCCTCCTTCAGATACGTATTTCAGTGTATCGTTCGTGTTTCACTATATTAGTGAATGTAGCCCATTTCTTCCCTTTCCATACGCTACACCTCGACCTGACGTTTTGGGCTGTGCCAATCTTGCTTACTATGAGTCCTTCACAGGGTAAGCTGACGACGGTGGTATATAGGCGGGGAAAACAAGAAAAGGTGAGGTTGAACGGGGGTAATCGGTTCTAGAACAGGCTCCTCTAGGTGGATCTAAAGCACCGCCAAGTCCTTTGGGTTTCAAGCTGATGCTCGTAGTCCCCGGGCGGATAGTGGGTGTAGTTTACTATCAATGTTTATGGCTAGGCATAGTGGGGTATCTAATCCCAGTTTGTGTCATAGCTTTCGTGGATTCGGATAATATAAAGCCACTTTCGTGGTTGGGCTTCTTACCTTCGGGTGCGTATAACGGCTCTGAGGGCGTTCGGCTTTAGTCTTAGATGAATCTTAACCACTCTTTACGCCGATGTCTAACAACTTGGGTCTCTCGTATAACCGCGGTGGCTGGCACGAGTTTTACCGACCCTCTTAGCTTTAACTAAGTCAAGTTTTCACTTATGGCTTAATGTTTATCACTGCTGAGTTCCCTTGAGGGTGTGGCTAAGCAAGGTGTCATGGGCTTGGGGAAAAAGGTTGTGCCTGATACCAGCTCCTTGTTCCCGAGCAGGGAACTGTAGGGCATTCTCACAGGGGTGCGGATACTTGCATGTGTAAGTTTAGCTAAAGTTGATAGTAAAGTCAGGACCAAACCTTTGTGCCTGCGGAGCTTTCTAGGGCTCATCTTAACATCTTCAGTGTCATGCTTTAATTAAGCTACGCTAGC